ATTGATTGCATCGGAAATAATATTTTTGAATTTTATTTGGTATGGATATAAACTCTTCCTATGTTATACTATTCAATTCTCGACGATGAATTGATTTGATAGCTCAGATATTGTTATTCATGATATTGATCCGATTTGATATCATCGAGATGTAATTTATATCATTGAATTTACCGACGAAAGATTTATCATCTTTATGGGATCAAATCCCGAGTTATTTATTGGAAATTAAAGAGAAATAAAACATAGAGAAGATTATGGAAGTAAATATTCTCGCATTTATTGCTACTGCACTGTTCATTTTAGTTCCTACTGCCTTTTTACTTATAATTTATGTAAAAACGATAAGTCAAAGTGATTAATTTTACTAAATCATGACTTCTTTATTCTTATCACATTCTTTATTCTTATCACAACAGTTGAATAAAAAAATGAAAAAGGATTTGATTTCAATTTACGGTCTTCTTAGTTTTAAATAAGACGGTCGGACTCGAATTAGCAGAATTCTATGAAAGAAATCCGGATAGTCCGGATAGTATGGTAGAAAGAAATCAAATTGATTTCTTTCTACCATACTATCTATCTCACAGTGTCCCAATTTTTTTCTTTGTTTAATCCATTTGATTTGTATTGGTTCCACTGAAATAATAAAAAAGCAACTCTTATTCTTTCGCTTCGAATTAATAGATTTCTTTTTTTTTTTTTCAATACCAATTCCCGGTATCATATCATATATAAAAAAAAAAAGAAAGTAATCTTTTTAGCATTTCGAAGACGTAATTGATTAAATAGTTTTATTAAATAGTTGACAGATCATCCCGAGGTTCTCATAGAACCTTTTTCGTATTTCGAAAAGACTATAGTGATAAACCCCACAATCGATTTTTAAGGTGTGAACCATGTGATATGAAATGAGTTCAATCAAGGAGAAATTCAATTTCGAGCCTAAAATAAAAATAATAAAAGAAAACAAGCGCTAAGGTAAATATGTAATAGGGTATGGTGGTATTCGCCTAAGGGAACGCCGATATCTTAGTATGTCTAATCTCGCCCAACCCAACCCTTTATGTCTATTTTTTTGTTTCCTATAGACATTGTATTGTGTATCTACTTAATAACTGATAACAGAAGAACTAATAACAGAACTCTTTTTTTTTATATCTTTTTCAAAAAAAAAAATAGAGTAAGAGTAGGGGGTCCGCCATTCCCGATTTTTCATATAATATAATTTTGGTAAGAGTCCGTTGATCGAAATAGAAATTTGAGGAACAATTCGGAAGGAATAAAATTTAATTTTCTATTATTTGTATTCCCTTGCCTTTCAAAATACAAACATGGGAATAATTCAAATATTTGTTTGATTTAAAGAGTATTTTCTATTTCTATATTCTCCATAGAATACACACTAGAGAATCCAATAGAATTCCAAAATGCAGATATATTTGAATTTTATTAAGTATTTAATTAAATACTTTTTAATTCATAAATTAAAAAAAGTTCAGAACCTAGTTATAAAACAATTGATACACTTTGATCCCTTAACTCAATTTGTAGTACCGTTAAAGTCCACTTCTTCCCCATACTACGAGGGAAAGGGAAAATGTAAAAACTACCATTAAAGCAGCCCAAGCAAGACTTATTATATCCATGTAAATTTTGTCTCCTATCTCTATCAATATGAAGGAATTATTTCATTATTGTTCACTAATTCTTCTTGTATTATCTTCTTTTTTGTATTATTCACTAAAAATACTATAATATTAGTGAAAGCGCCGGTACAGAGTCAAAAAATGGAATTAGATTTGGATTCCCTATCCGACCTATCCCTATGCAATGTAATTCAAGACTCAGTCACTAGACGGACACTACTGCAATAGTAGTGGAGTAAAAGAACTATCATTTACGGAATAAACTATTTAAATTCTCTTGTTGATCAGGCGACACCCGGATTTGAACTGGGGAACAGGGATTTGCAGTCCTCCGCCTTACCGCTCGGCCATGCCGCCAAAACGCTACAAAAAAAAATATCCGAGAATATACCCTCAAAAAAAAAAAATTCTCCCCCATTTCAATTATAACAACAACTGTCAGTATATGTAAACCCTAGAATATATAAAAAAAATTGAATTTTTTTTTTTACACATATATTATCTAATCGGATATCTTATCCATATCAAATAGCTATAGGGTAAGGAATTTTCACGAAATTATCGTGCTTCATTTTTTATTTTTTATGGTATCCAATCGAACTGGAATATGTAATATCATAATAATGGAAGAAAGGGAATCAATTTTTTGCTGAGTATAAAATTCTATTTATTCCTCTTTTAATAATAGGATTTAATACACGGAGTTAATTAAAATTTCATGTAATTCAGTAAAAAAAAAAACAGAAATTCCATTATTGCTAAATCTATTCAGGCGATTCGATGAAGAATGACAGCAAATCGTGGGATATTTTCTATAAAAGAAATGGGGAAATTAAAAATACTTTGGGGTG